GAAGAAATTAGAAAAACTAAAAACCCTATAGGTTGACGCCACAAATTCCATCCCCAAAAACCATATTTTGACTGGGCTTCAACTATATCAACTGTACTTGAACTGTTAGATAATCATAGTAGATGATAACATCACTGTTCCCACCCCTATTGCAGAACCGTACATGAGATTTTCATCTCATACGGCTCCTCAAAGGTCACAAATAAATCTAAGGACCCATCCATTATTATTTTTCTTGATATGTTTGTAACATAGATAGAGATAAAATGAAATCCATTGTAAGATCCCCATTAGACACTGGAATTCTGTCTGCTATTATAAGAAAGTGCTTCTGAATTCATCTTATCTTTTAATCATTTAAATTCTTCTTTGTTGAGTAATAACTAAATCTTTGAATAAAATGTTTCTTGTAACGATATCAATAGAATAGATATTTCAACCTAACGTTTTCAATTACGAAATCCAATTAGACGTTGCATTAGTTCACGAATCATGACAAGAATTGTATCTCTATATAGAGATAGAAAAAATAGATTATTTCTAGTGCATTCAGTCTTTTGATTTTTTTTCGTTCCTATTCTCCTTTCTCAAAAAAAGGGGACTTTAAACAAAGTTAAAGGATTACTTCGTTCTTGATAGTTATTTACTTAATCGGTGAATAGAAGTATACTCTGGATCGGAATCGTGGGAAGTACTCCTTTATCATTTCTACCAATTTAAAGCCCCAATTTTAATTCTTTTTATACACAGAAAAATACACTTACAAAATCTCTATTACGAATCCTTAGTGTACATTAGTGTTCCTAGCTATCCACTCATTTTTATGAATCTACTTTTGGTAATACATACGTAGTAAAAACCTCATAAAGTTGATCCTTTAAACCCGCTTCAAGTCATGATGACTAGTCAATCAATCTTGGGGTAAAGAGTCTCTAATACTTATACTTTTCTTAACTCTTGTACATAGAAAATGAGATTCAATCTTTTACTGCAAATTTAGAAGCCGTTTCTTTCACTCATATAACTATCTAGTTTCCTTCATCAACCCCCGAATAATGAATAAAAAAAATAGAGATTCAACTCATGGCACTTCCTTCCTAGAAAGAGAAGCAGTCGGGGGAATTTTATGTCTTAACGAATCACACGTAGAGATATTGATAACACACATAGAGTTAATGGTATTTCATAACTAATTGATTGAGCAGCAGCTCGTAGACCACCTAAAAAAGAATATTTATTATTTGAGCCATATCCTGACATAAGAAGGCCGACAGGAGCAATACTTGAAATAGCAATCCATAAAAAAACACCGATACTGAGATCGACTAGAACAAGGTGATACCCAAAAGGAATTACTAAATAACTTAATAAAATTGATATGACTGCTATAGATGGTCCAATACTGAATAAACGAGTATCTCCTCTAGATGGAAGAAGATTCTCTTTTAAAAGTAATTTGGTACCATCTGCTAGAGCTTGAAGAATTCCCAAAGGTCCTGCGTATTCAGGACCAATACGTTGTTGTATACCTGCAGATATTTCTCTTTCTAACCAAACAATTACTAATACACCTATTGTGATTCCTAATACAGGAGTAAAAATAGGGATAAGCATCCATATGATTCCATAGACCTCTTTTAAGGATTCCAATCTAGAAAAAGAATTGATAGCTTGTACTTCTGTTGTATCAATTATCATTTTAACGATCAACTTCTCCCATAATGATATCTATACTACCTAGTATCGTCATAATATCAGCCAATTTCATTCTTTTAACTAACTGAGGAAGAATTTGCAAATTAATAAACCCCGGTGGGCGAATTTTATATCGCCAAGGAAAAACACCCTTATCTCCTATCAGAAAAATTCCCAATTCTCCCTTTGGTGCTTCCACTCTTGCATAAAGTTCTTGCTTCGACAATTCAAAAGTCGGAGAAGGTTTTTTACTAATGAATCGATAATCAAACTCATTCCATACAGTATCTTTTACTCTATCAAAGCGGCGGATTTCTAAATTTTCATAGGGCCCTCCAGGAATTCCTTCTAGGGCCTGTTGAATTATTTTTATGGATTCTGTCATTTCACTGATTCGTACTAAATAACGAGCTAAAGAATCCCCCTCTTTTTGCCATTGGACTTCCCAATCAAATTCGTCGTAACACTCATAATGATCAACTTTACGAAGATCCCATTGTATTCCGGAAGCTCGTAGCATTGGTCCCGACAAACCCCAATTTATTGCTTCCTCTCCACCAATAATGCCTACTCCTTCAACTCGTTCTAAAAAAATGGGATTCCTTGTAATAAGCTTTTGATATTCAGCAATTCCTGTTAAAAAATAATCGCAAAAATCCAAACATTTATCTATCCAGCCATGAGGTAAATCAGCAGCGACTCCGCCAATACGAAAAAAATTGTGCATCATTCGCATACCGGTGGCAGCTTCGAATAGGTCATATATCAATTCTCTTTCTCGAAAAATATAGAAGAAAGGAGTCTGTGCCCCAATATCTGCCATAAAAGGGCCAAGCCATAACAAATGCGAAGCTATACGACTTAACTCCAACATAATGACTCTGATATAACTGGCCCTTTTAGGGACTTGAATATTGCCTAATTGCTCTGGCGCATTTACAGTTATTGCTTCTGTGAACATAGTAGCTAAATAATCCCAACGTGTTACATAAGGCAAATATTGTATAATTGTTCGATTTTCCGCAATTTTTTCCATACCTCTGTGTAAATAACCCAATATTGGTTCACAGTCAATAACATCTTCACCATCTAAAGTAACAATGAGTCGAAGAACACCATGCATTGATGGGTGGTGAGGTCCCATATTGACTATCATGAGGTCTTTTCTTGTAGCTGGTACAGTCATAGGTTTTTCCTGATTCATTCTTCCATGAATTGCTGAAAGCGAAAAGAAGTTCACCAAACTTTAAGCCAATAATTCAAACTAACTCTTCAAATTAACGAGTTTTTCTCTCTCGAATATCCAACTGCCCTATTAATTCTTTATAACGTGCTCTATTTTTTTTTGACAAATAAGCCAGCAGCCGTTGACGTTTTCCGAGAATTTTCCGCAGACCTCTTTGAGATAAATAGTCTTTTTTGTGCAATTCCAAATGTGAAGTAAGCCTCCGTATCTTGTTGGTGAAACTTACTACTTGAAATTCAACAGATCCTCTGTTTTCTTTGTTTTCTTCTTGTTCTTGCAAAATAATTGAAATAAATGAATTTTTTACCATAAAAGAATTTCACACTCCCCTTTTTACAGACAGATATTTATTTTATTGATCAGTAATAATAATGTCACAAATTTTAATGTAGTATATACAATAATTATAATTTCTTTATACATTCCTAGTTTTTTCAATTATTAATCAATCCGATTTTTGAGTTCATTTGTATAGTGATACAAAAAGACGATACCAAATAGTTTAGTCCGAAGATTTGATTGATTAATTTATTCTGTTGATTAATTTATAGCTTTAATTTAATTGATACCCCATTTTCCTTAATATTCACGTATCCTAGACTGGGATGTAAGACAGCGCATATGCGCATCGGGTTGCTTGCATATAACATGGTCGCGGACAGAAGAAAAAATGAAAAAAATGAAAAATATCATTGATAGAACAATAGAATATATAGGAAACTCAAAATTTTTAATCAGGGATACATATATATCCTTAACATACTGAAGCGGCTCCCATTATTGGTATCAAACCAATAGCGATTCATACAAGCTAAATCTTCTAATCGATAATTAGGCCAAAAAAAGAACTTTAATTTATTTAATTCATTTTTTTTTCTGTCAAAAATTTTACTTTCCTCCAAAAATTGACTCCAGTTTTTTATCTTGTTTTCCTTGCAAAATAAATTATTTCTATGCACACCATTCTGATTCTTTAAATTCAAATTGAAAGAAATTAGAATTCTCAATTCTCTACGACGTCTAGACGAGAAAATTTTTTCAGGAACAAGCAAATCTAAATTATTTTTGTCTCCATTTAGAGTTTTTATTTTATGTCTTGAAATGGATTCATCAAAAGTATTCTTAGCAACATTTTTGGGGTTTCGGTATCTTTGATTACTTTGGTGCTTACTTTTATGAACCAAGGAAATACCTATGATTTGATACATAAAAAACTGTCCGTCATTTTTGACAGATAGACGGGCAGGTTCCATAATTAATATTCCCTTTTTCGTTAATTGTGTAAGATTTAAACGCCTCCTCATTATATCCAGATTCATTTCTTTCCTTTGAATATAGGATATAGTAATTTTTCTTACATTTATGAGGCTAACCAGCAGACCATATATCTGGATATTATTCAGCATTTTTTGATTCAATTGATTCAAACGTCCAGTCCATCTTAATTGCAAAGGAAAATCTCCTTTAAGGAATATTTTTAGTTTTTCAATGGATTCTAAAAAATATTCTTCAATATTGTTTTGATTCTTTAATTCAAAATATTGTTTTGAATTTGATGGGCTAAAATTTAAAAAAAACTCATCCTCCTCTTGTTTTCCCTTGATATTTTGATCTTCAATAAAATTTGGATTTATATTCAAATTAAAAAGAAGTAAGTTGCTTGGGATAAACCAAGGTTTCTCTTTATATTTATGATAAAGTATCACAAACTCTGGAAAGAAAAAAACTTTCGGATTCGATATGAGGCGATTTAAGATTAAGAATTTTTCATTCATTCCCATCCAATCAAAAGACATTCCCATCCAATCAAAAAAGACCTTTTTGTAATTGATTTCAGAATTTGAATCAATTGGAAGATAAAAAAGACCATTACCTTTATTATTAAGTTTATCCCGGATTTGGTCTTTTTTAGGTTCAACCTCAATATTTGTACTAAATTTCCAACCCAAATATTTTCTATCTGTATTTTTTTCCCTATCTATAATATCACTTTTTCCTAGATCATTCTTGATAGGAATATTCTTGAGTATGCTAAAAATTTTTTCGTTATTTCTGTTGGAATTTTCTTGATTCTTATTTGTTTCTAATGATGATCTATAAATAGAGGCCTTCTTCTTAGTTTCAGAATGAATATATATATATTTATATGATAAAAGATCATATCTATAGTTTTTTTGAAAATTCTCCTCTTTATTTCGTAATAAATAGACTTTCAAATTTTGTTTTTTTTTTGAATCAAATAATTGGTCTTTTTCATAGGAATACCGTTTATTTAAATCCTTATTTTGAGACGTATGACATTGATTTAGTCCATTTCTCCATTTTTGTGGGACTAATCTAGACCATGTAATCTGCGATAAATCGTATTGATAATGACCTCTTAACCAGTTTTTCCATGGATTCATTGCATTATTTGGAAGTTTCTTATGTCTTACTTCGGAATCAAATATTCCTTGTCTTCCAAAAAGATCTTTTATTTCATTCTTAAGAAAAAAAGAAGGTCCATTATATTGAAGAAGAGATCTTAACTTATTGAAGTTAATAACTTGGGTTTGTGATAATTTTAAAAATACATATTTTTGTGACAAGTAAGATAAATTTAAAAAAATATGTGACTTCCGCTTACTATTTCTAAGATTATCAAAAGCCTTTTTTATAGTTATAGGCGAAATGAAGTCAATTTTATTTTGTTTTGTTTTATTAATCTTTTCTTGATCTTTATTTATTTCATTATTGTCAATGTATTTATCAAGAATTTTTTTTGTTGATTCCATACAAATTTGTAGAGTGATTCTGCGCATATTAATGATACATAGAAAGATATCTATGTATATTTTTTCAATGAAAAATTTAACTATTAATTCAATATTTTTTCTTTTTAATATTTTCCAAATTTTTGGGGGTGATTCTCCATTATTTCCATTATTTTTATTATTTTTTTTTATTATTTCTATTTGATTTCTGATTGTGTTTCTTCTATCAATTCTATGTTTCATTTCTTTTTCGGCCTGTGAATAATTTGTCCAACCTGTAGATCTATTTTGAATAAGTGATTCCTGAATTATCTGAGCGCTGATTATAGAATCCTTTTCTGTTTGAGTTTCACTTGATTCATATATTTCTGTCGGTATAAATAATGGAATTTTATTTTCTTTTAAAAGTTCTTTTATTTTTTGTTTTACAAATAAAACTGCTTTTCCTTGTTTTTTTGTTATTTTTTTAAAAACTCTTCGAACTCTAAAATTCAATTTTTTTATTTCGACTTTATAGTCTATATCTTCAAAAATGGGTTCAAAAAAGGAAGGTGTTTTTCGAGGAGGACCAAAAGGATATTCTGTTTCCTTTCCTAAAACTGTTAAAAAACAAGAATCAAAATCATCTTGTTGCTTTCGATCTCTATCAGAGAGTCGTAGTTTAGATCTGTGCCAAGGTTTCAAATGAAAAGGATATAGGATTTTGATCTGAAAACCTTCTCTTAACCAATTTTTAGGAAATTCTGTTTTGGAGAATTGTAGACCATTATAGCTACACTTTAGATAAATTTCTCTATTCCAATCTTGGAAATCCTCATACCATTCCGGAGATTGCCGTAATAAAATACATCCAATATTCTTAGCTATTATTAATAAGGGTAATTTAATATATCTTCTAAAAATTGATTGAGCTAGTAACAGAATACTTCTTGTTTTTTGTGCATATGGAATGTTCTCCCAGAATTCTATTACGTCTTCCTGGTTGTTTTTTTTTATTTGCAATTGTTGATCTAAAATTTCAAATTCTGACTTTTTACCCAACCAACCTCTAATATTAAAAAAAAGTTTCATTAGGTCGGATATAGGAAAAGGAAAATCTTCCATTTTTTCCAAAAAAAGTGGTGAATGGGGATTTCCTTGGGACGGTCCCCAAATAACCATTTTACGTCTTTGAACGCGCATAGATCCTTTGATTACGGCTCGACGAAAATCAGGTTCTTCGAAATAACTTATAAACCCAGACTCTCTATTAAATTTTCTATAAAGATTAAAATTCTTGAACTTAGATTTCTTAAAACTTCGTCTGGAACGAGTTAAAAAAGATATACGTTTAAATCTTCTTGTTCTAAGCTGGTGATCCAGCCCTTGCATTATACCTTGTTCTTTTCGTCGTTTTTTAAAATATTGTTCCAACTCGTTGATTAATTTGTATGACCACCGAAGGGGTTTTTTACCTATTTTGTTCATTCCAATAGATTTTTTTTCACGCTTAGGCTTAGTTAGAATTGCGTTCAATGAAAACTTTAACCTATTCTTTGAATCTATTTTCACCTCTTTTTTTTCTGATCTTTCGATTTTATCTTGATATTCTGGAGAATCTGGAGAATCTGGAGAATTAGGATCGGGAAGAAGGATATCATGAATTTTATTTAGTTCGGATGTTTCTGTGCAATTTTCTATCGAAGTTTTGATTGAAGATGAAAAGACTTTCTTCATCCTTCCACGATACATCCCGTTTAAGAAAGGATCATACATTTTAACTAAGCAATTTTTTTTTTCCTCAGCAGTACCCAATTTAACTAGGAA